ATACGAATCACCCACACCCTCTTCTTTTGTATTTCATTAATTGACTTTCCTTTAAATTAAGACGAAATTCTCTAAAAAGAAACCCCCGCTTTCTTTAAAATATCATAAACAGTTCCTGTAGGTTGAGCACCTTTTTCAAGAAAAAATAGAATAGCAGGAATATTTAAATACGTTTGATTATTTATCGGATCATAAAAACCCACTTTCCGAAGATCTCTTCCTTCTCTTCGGGATCGGACATCAATTGCAACGATTCGATAAACGGCTCATTGGGATAGACGTAGATAAACTAGAACCCCCCCTAGAAACGTATACGAAGCTTTCTCTTCGTACGGCTCGAGAAATTAGAAGATATGTCTATGTATACAATTCGAATGTCAAATAGATCTATAAAAGCATTAAATCAAATCAATTAGACTAAGATTATTTAATACTTTTTTATTCTTCTTTTTCTTTATCAAAAAAAAAAAAGAATTTGTATTCTCAAAACTCAAGTTGAGTAACTCGGAAATATGAAATAGCTCAAAAGAAAACCCTTATGTATTTGATTTTTTGAGTGGTCTCTAACCCCTTTTTCTTTGTCTCGTTTAGAATATATTTGGACTCCTTGTTCTTGATCTAGTTGTCGAGACAATTAAAAAAAAGATATTTCCTTGTTCCAAAATATTTTATCTTTGCCTTGAATCATTGGGTTTAGACATTACTTCGGTGATTTTTAATCGTTTCAAAATGGCAGCAACACGGCCCTTTTTCTGATTTATTTCTATCAAAGAATCATAAACGGTTGATTCCCGCAAGATACACTTTTGATCAAAAGAGTTTCACTAATTCCAACAAATTTTCCTTTTTTGGATTTGAAACTTGCTCGAATTGAATCCTTTCGATTTAGAAATCGAAAATAGACTACACTTACGAAGTTGTTCCAACTTATTAATTGGCACTAACCCTAGATCCTTGCCCTGAGAAATGAATCAATACTTTCTACTCGAGCTACATCACATACTGTTTACACTACAACCCAAGAAAAAATGAGGTTTCGAGTGGAACAGAACAAAGGATGTCGAGCCAAGAGCACCTTCATTCCTATATAATAAAAAGGGTGGGTGTAAGAATCCACAACTGATCATGTCCTTCAAGTCGCACGTTGCTTTCTACCACATCGTTTCAAACGAAGTTTTACCATAACATTCCTCTAGTTTGGAACTGATATGTAATTGATTCAATTAGGGAATCATGAATAGTCATTTGTTCGGTCGTTCCATTGGTTTCTAAAGAAGTCTTAGAAAGAATTCAATTTAATCCTCGATTTTCTTTTTATTGGATGAATGCAATATTTTTATTTTATTTATTAATTTCTAAATATTAGGAAGAAAAAAGTTCTTTGTATTGAATCTACATTGCATCTTCAAGTAACTTGAGAGGATATATTCAACAATCTTAGACTTCTTCGAATATCAAATACTCATAAGAAATCATTCAATTCAAATAGTTATTGAATTGAAAAAAAACCTACCTGGATATCACTATTTGAATAAAGTTTTCCTAAAGATTGCATTTATCATCATAAATAATTCATCTTTGAATTAAACCTCAGTGATTAAAAAAATATAGATAGATAGAAAAAGAAATAAATTTCTTTTTTTCGTGGAGTGAATAAAAAAAAGTTGATGTAAAGGAAGATTTAGGCTCTTTTTCTTTCATTTCATACTGAAAAATAAAATCATAAAAAAAAGAATTCCCTCTATCAGATAGACTGAACAATTGTCATTGGAATGAATTATGAATATTCAATATAGAATATTTCAAATTAACGGATCCAAAATCTTTTTCAAAAAACCAAAAAACGTTATCACTGAAATAGAACGACAATAATACATTAAGCATTTCCTCATTTTACGCGTAGTTTCTTTGACTGGTGGGGGTTCGTTCAATAATTTTTATTTAAAGCAAGGGGAATAGAATATAGGATGTATGAATTACCCCCCCTGTATATATTATTACATATATTTACAATTATATATGCGAACCAAATCAAATACGAAATGAAATACCTAAAAATGAGGTTCAAAGAAAATAGATACGTTATATGTATGTAACTTGATTATTTCTTAATCCAATTTTCCAATTTGTACAAGCACAGCTAGTTAAATTGCTATCTTACATTGTTAATTAATTCTTATTATATGGGACGTAAGGCTTTTCGAAGTAACTAACTTAAACTTCAATATGAATATTCAATATTCAAAGTATAAGGGGATGGACATACGATGAAAAGCGCATTCAACCTCTTTTGCAACCCCCCTTTTTTTTTTTTCTTTATTTCCAATTCTTCGAATCTAGATTCCTAGATCACAACTCGATTCAGTTTCATCTATATGTATCTTAGTTGAATTTAATTTGTGAAAAAATAGGATTTAAAGAAGAATAGAATCATTAAAAATCAGAAACAAGAATCACATAATATCCAATATTTAACTCTTAAAGAGTAGAGAAGGTAGTTCAAAAAACAGAAGGTAGTTCAAAAAGAAAACCTTTCTTTATTGTGATAATAGATATTTCTATCTATGTTTCTATCTATATATAGAATAGGTATTCCCTGGGACGGAAGGATTCGAACCTCCGAATAGCGGGACCAAAACCCGTTGCCTTACCACTTGGCCACGCCCCATTTCAATTTCTATTCAATACTACTAAAGAGTAGTATTGTTTTTGGTTGTTCGTCAATTCCAATCTAAAATAAATATCTATGGACTCTATTGTTCCTAGGGTTTTGACACGTGTAGATATACAATGAAGCTGAATTTATTGATCATTACATATAATTCAATTAAGATATTGTATAAAAGTATGATTTCTTCTATTCTTTTTTGAGAATTGAAGGATTTTTGATTGGGTGAGTTCAAAGAAGGATTTTTTGGTATCCCTTACCTTTTTTTTTTTCATTTTTAAGGGATATCAATTATCAATAACAATAACTCAATCAAAATACAATTATCTCCAAGTCCAAGAAAAAAAAAATGTTTGTTATGCTTAATATCTTTAGTTTGATCTGTATCTGTCTTCATTCCACCCTTTATTCAAGTAGTTTTTTCTTAGCCAAATTGCCTGAGGCCTACGCTTTTTTGAATCCAATCGTAGATTTTATGCCAGTAATACCCCTTCTCTTTTTTCTCTTAGCCTTTGTTTGGCAAGCTGCTGTAAGTTTTCGATGAGATCTTTAATACTGTCCTAGACATGATTTATTCGAAACAAAAAAAAATTGGAACAATGGATAAGATCGGATAAGTCTTACAGCATGAACATGAACCCTCGATTCAAACAATTCTTAGATAGCTGCAAAAAATCTGACTCCCCTCTTTCCTCATTCGGATTCTTTTTCATTTATTGAAAAACCCTTTTAGAGTCATTTCAAAATAGGAAAGATTTTTTTTTTATGAAAGACTCGACTCTTATTCCAAATGAATTTCTGAAAATTCTTTTTGATTTTTGATTTCGAGAAACCATTTTGTTTATTGGTGTCAAAATAGGATATGGGGTATAAAAATGGAGAATCTATTCTCTTTTTTTTTTGAAAAAAAAAAGATCTTGGAGATTGTGTAATGCTTACTCTCAAACTCTTTGTTTATACAGTAGTGATATTTTTTGTTTCTCTCTTCATCTTTGGATTCCTATCTAATGATCCAGGACGTAATCCTGGACGTGAAGAATAAAAAAGCCTTTCTTTTTACTTGCTTAATTTTTCAATGTTCTTACTTAGGATTTTCTCTATTTTACTTAGGATTTTATCTATTGTACATCCTTATTTATTATATGAAATAAAAAAATTTATTATATGAAATAAAAAAAAAACAAAGGAAAGGTTTTGAAAAAAAAAATAAATAAAATAACAAGTCATCAACGGAAACGGAAAGAGAGGGATTCGAACCCTCGGTACGAAAAACTCGTACAACGGATTAGCAATCCGACGCTTTAGTCCACTCAGCCATCTCTCCCAATTGAAAAAGGATAATTACTATCTTACATTACACAAAAAGTAAGGCTTGAAAAAAAGCCTTTCTTTTCTTTATCTCTCTTTATTTTTTTTTACTCTATTAATATATACAACTTTAATATATACTACTTTTATAAGCAATCCCATTTAGATAAAGAAAAGGTTCTAAAGAGATATTTCGAATAAAAAAAAGAAAAAAGCAAGAATACCTCTTCTTCCGAAAGAGCTTTTTTTCTTTTCACGGCCTGGCCTGGTCAGTACCTAGCCGGGCCATTTTTTGTTCCATTCCAAATCATAGATATAGATAAAATGATTTGTTTGAAAACAAAAATGCTTATTATTGATTATTGAAACAACAATCAGAAGAAGGGATCTTTCCATTCCTCTGATATGGAATTTCATTCTATAGAATCAAAGTGTCATTTTTTATTATTATTATTCTTTCTTTTCTTATTTTTTTTCCTTTACTGGAAAAAAAGAAAAAAAAAATAAGGAACTGTGGATTGTTGTGCAATGCATTCTTATGTCATAACATAAATAGTTTTATCGAGCCCTATCTGTTCTGTCAAAAATCCTCCAGCAAAAGAAAGAACTTGTTCTTTCTTTATTTAAATTTGGAATTAGGAGTGCTCTTTTACTAATCTGATTAGGTTTACTGACAAAACCAAAACAAACACGTCAATGCTATAATTTTCATCATTATTTTGTTTTGGATCCTATCTTGATTACGTCCGATTACCTTTTTTTGTTCGACAAAAGTTTCATTTATATACAATAATCGCATTGTAGCGGGTATAGTTTAGTGGTAAAAGTGTGATTCGTTTTATTAATCCCTTTTATAGTTAAGGGATCCCTCGGTTTGATTTGATTCATATTCCGAAGAAAAACTTTATTTCTTAAAAGGATTTAATCCTTTACCTCTCAACGAAGGATTCGAGGAAAAATATACATTCTCGTGATTTGTATCCAAGGTTCAATTAAAAATGGAAAATTGGATTATTTAATTGCG